TACGAAACATATAAAATGCAGTTAATCCAGCTGTAATCCAGGATATCCATCCAAGACTTGACAAATATAACCAACTATCTGTAATTATTTCGTCTTTAGACCGAAAACAAGCAAACGGAGGAATACCACAAAGAGAAAATGTACCTAAAAGAAAAGTTGTTCCTGTAATTGGCATATATTTTCTTAAACCACCCATAAAAGCCATATTTTGACATTTATTAGGAGAATACCCAACAATTGATTCCATAGAATGAATAACAGATCCAGATCCAAGAAATAATAAAGCTTTTGAATATGCATGTGTAATTAAATGAAATAGACCAGCTTGATATGAGCCTATACCTAAAGCTAACATCATATAACCTAATTGAGACATTGTAGAATAAGCTAAACCTTTTTTAAGATCTTTTTGAGCAAGAGCCAGAGTAGCTCCTAATAAAGCAGTAATTGCTCCTATCCAAGAAATAATATTCATTATAAAAGGTAAAGCCTGAAAAATAGGAAATAATCGAGCTATTAGAAAAATACCCGCAGCTACCATAGTTGCAGCGTGTATTAAAGCAGAAATTGGCGTTGGTCCTTCCATAGCATCTGGTAACCATATATGCAATGGAAATTGAGCAGATTTTGCAATTGGACCTAAAAATAAAAGAAGAGCACATAAATTAGCAAAATAAAAATTAATTTCATGTTTAATGAGTAATTCATTAAATCGTTGAAATAAAGTTTCAAATTCAAAACTACCTGTCATCCAATAAAAACCCAAAATACCTAATAATAATCCAAAATCTCCTATACGATTTGTTATAAACGCTTTTTGACAAGCATTAGCTGCACTAGGTCTGGTAAACCAAAAACCTATTAATAAATAAGAACACATTCCTACTAATTCCCAAAAAATATAAATTTGGACTAAATTAGGACTAAGCACTAAACCTAACATTGAAGCAGTGAAAAGACTTAAATATGCAAAAAATCTTACATAACCTTGATCATGGGACATATAACTGTCACTATAAATCATAACAAGAACTCCTACGCTAGTAATTAAAACTAACATAATAGAAGTAAGTGGATCAATTAAAAATCCTATTTTAAAGCCAATTTGTTTATCAAAAATCCAAGACCATAAATATCGATAAATAGTATTATTACTAATTTGTTGCGACAAAATATTAAAAGAAAAAAACATAGCTATACTTAATAATAATATACTAAGAATAGCCCATATATGACGAAGACTTTTAGTTGATTTTGGAAAAAAAAATAAATTTAATCCTATTAAAATAGAAGCTACAAATGGAAGAAAAGGTACAATCCAAACAAATTGATATATAAAGTTCATAAATAAATTTTTTATATAATAAACAATCTTACTTTTTTTTTTATTTCTAGTTTATAATTAACTAGATTAAAAAAAACTAGACTTGAAAACAAAGAAAAAGTTTAGGATTCCTATCCTGTCTGTCAAAAAATTTAATTAAAATTACCTTACAAATTTACTTTTTTTTTTCCAAAATAAAAAATAAATTATTAAATAAGATAAATTAAAAAAATTTATTTATTATTATTAAAGTAATAAAATATTATATATAGTTTATGAACTAAGAGATATATATTTTTTTAATAATATTGGAAATTTTTTTATAAAAGTTTTACAATATTTAAAATAATTAATTCTAATTATTTTATTTATTAAATTTAATTAATTTTTTTCAATTTATAATAATTTTTTTATTTACAATAAATTTCATAATGAATATATACGCCATAATTGAAACTGGAGGTGAACAACTTCGAGTAGAACCAGGAAGATTTTATAATATTCGTCATTTTGCTTCATTAAAACCCAAAAATTTAAGTTCTAATACTAAAATATTAATTTATCGAGTATTACTAATTCGTAATGAAACTACTATTAGTATTGGACAACCTTGGTTAAAAAATGCAATAGTAAAAGGAAGAATTTTACATTCTCATCTTGAAAACAAAATTACTGTTTATAAAATGAATTCAAAAAAAAAAACAAGACGTAAATTTGGACATCGACAAAACTCAACTCGATTTGTAGTAGATTCTATTAGTTTAGAAGGAAAAGAATTATAAAAATAAATATATAAAAAAATTTAAGAATAAAATAAAAAAAAAATGAAAAAAAAAAAGTATAATCTACAATTAAAAGGAATTTTTACTTATGGCGGTTCCAAAAAAGCGTACTTCCAAATCGAAAAAAAAAATTCATGAAACTGTTTGGAAAGAAAAAGCAAATCAAGCTAGAATAAAAGCTTTTTCGTTAGCTCAATCTATTTTAACAGGTCGTTCAAAAAGCTTTTATTACACAACAAATGAAAAAAATTCTAAATCATCTCAATAATTTACAATTTGCAATAAATAAAAAAACCATAATAATATAAACATAAAAAGTAAAAGTAGACCCTTAAAAACTTTAATAAAAAAATATTTTAATTTGAAAAAAAAAATTATGAAAAAAAAATTTAATAAAGTAATTGACTTAAAATCTAATATATAATAATTAAACTTTTTTAATAAAAAATTGAAAATATAGAATACAAATATATTTAATAAAAAAAGAGATAGTTTCATTTAGTTAAAAATAAATGAAACTATCTTAAATAAATAAAACTATTTTAAATATTAAGGTAAAAAAACAAAAAAATTGAAAAGTTTGTGATATTTTTTGGAGCAATAGAATTTGAACCCGCGATCTTCATCACCCCAAAATAATAACATTATGTCTTATTAACTCAAAATAACTTAGGGTTAAGGATTACTAATTAATATAAAATTATTATTAATTACTACAAAAAAAATTTTATATATTATTTTATTTTATTTAAAAGATTGACCTTTTAATAAAAATTATGTTATATTATTTTTTGATAAGCCGCCATGGTGAAATTGGTAGACACGCTGCTCTTAGGAAGCAGTGCTAACGCATCTCGGTTCGAATCCGAGTGGCGGTATTTAAATAAAAATTTATTTTTTATATATTTTTTTACTAAATCTAAAATACAATTTTTCAGTTTGAAATTTTAAATATTTATAATTTAAATATTTTAATAAACGACAAGAAATTAAATTAATAAATAATAAAAAATTTATTACAATAATACTTGAATGAGATTAAATATTATTTTTTTATATAAGTTTAAAAAATAAATTTAGACAAAATAAAATTTACTTTACTGGTCCATAAAGATAAAACTGAATTAGGATAAATACCAATACCTATAATAGGGAAAATTAAAGAAATTAAAATAAAAATTTCACGCGGTCCTGCATCTATATTAGAAAAAATTAAAAGTTTAGAAAATTTATATCCATAAAACATTTGACGTAACATTGATAATAAATAAATAGGTGTTAATATTATTCCAACCGCTTCTATTATTGTAACAAATATTTTAAAATTAAAAGAATATTTATGACTAACAACTATCCCTAAAAAAATTAAAAATTCTGCTATAAATCCACTCATGCCAGGTAATGCTAATGAGGCCATTGAAAAACTACTAAACATAGTAAATAGTTTGGGCATATAAATAGCTGTTCCACCCATTTGATCGAGAAAAAGAGTACGTGTTCTATCATAACTTATTCCCGCTAAAAAAAAAAGTGCAGCACCAATTAATCCATGAGAAATCATTTGTAAAATAGCTCCATTAAGACCTATATCTGTGAAAGAACCAATACCAATAAGTACAAAACCCATATGTGAGATTGAGGAATAAGCTATTCTTCGTTTTAAATTACGTTGACTGAAAGAAGTCAAGGCTGCATAAACAATTTGAATTGCTCCTATTATTACTATCCATGGAGCAAAAAGTGAATGAGCGTGAGGTAATAATTCCATATTAATTCGAATTATTCCATATCCTCCCATTTTTAAAAGTATTCCTGCTAAAAGCATACATGTACTATAATGTGCTTCCCCATGAGTATCAGGTAACCAAGTATGTAAAGGAAATATTGGTAATTTGACAGCATAGGCAATAAAAAAGCCTAAATACAATACTATTTCTAATTCTATAGGATAGGATTTAGTAGATAAATTTTGTAAATCCAATGTTAATTGATTAGAACCATAAAATCCCATGGTTAATGCTCCCATTAAAATAAAAATGGAACTGCCAGCTGTATATAAAATAAATTTTGTAGCAGCATATAACCGTCTTTTTCCCCCCCATATACATAAAAGCAAATAAACTGGAATTAATTCTAATTCCCACATAAAAAAAAAAAGTAAAATATCTTGAGAAGCAAATAATCCTACTTGTCCACTGTACATAGCTAACATTAAAAAATAAAATAATCGTGGATTTCGTGTAATAGGCCAAGCAGCTAAAGTAGCTAAAGTAGTAATAAAACCTGTTAGTAAAATAAGTCCAATTGAAAGTCCATCAATTCCTAATCTCCAATGAAAATCAATAAAATTAATCCAATTATAATCTTCTTTTAATTGAATAAATTCATTACTGAAATTAAATTGATAACAAAAAACATAAGTTATTAAAAGAAATTCTAATAAACAAACACCTAAAGTGTACCATCGAATAATATTATTTCCTTTAAAAGGAAATAATGGAATTACGCATCCTGCAGATACAGGCAAAAAAACAATTGTAGTTAGCCAAGGAAAATTACTCATAATGAAAATAAAAAAAAACTTTAGATAAAAACCCCATACTCAAATTTTGAGTATGGGTAAAAAAATATTTAAAATTTTTTGTTTTTTTGTTTAATAAGATAGACCCATACTCCGCGTAGTTTCAGCTCCTAAATAAACACGTACACTTAAAAAATCTGTTGGACAAGCAGATTCACATCTTTTACAACCAACACAATCTTCTGTTCTAGGCGCAGAGGCAATTTGATTAGCTTTGCATCCATCCCAAGGTACCATTTCCAATACATCTGTAGGACATGCTCTTACACATTGAGTACAACCAATACATGTATCATAAATTTTTACTGAATGTGCCATTAATTTTTAAACTCCAATATATTGTTAGTTAAAAGCCTTAAATTTAATAAAGTTATAATATAATATTATTATATGAATATTTTTTTAATCAAAACTTTTTGATTAATATCAAAAAATCAACTACCATTTTAATAAATTAAATTGATCAATACGAGTAGAATTTTTATTACGATAAATAGCTAAAACAATAGCTAATCCAATAGCAGCCTCAGCAGCTGCAATAGCTATAATAAAAATAGCAAAAATTTCCCCTTTTGTTTGTGAATTATCGAAAGAATTAGAAAAAGTTATAAGATTTATATTAACGGCATTAAAAATTAATTCCAAACACATAAGGGCTCGTACCATATTTCGGCTTGTAATTAATCCAAAAATACCAATACAAAATAAATAAGCACCTAAATTAAGTATATGTTCAAGCATTAAAAACAAACTCCTTAAAAACGTAAAAAACTTAAAAAGTTGTAAGGTTTTTTTTTATTTGTATTTTTTCTTTTTTTTTATCCAATTTTATAGACGAGCTATCAACGAGCTCTCGACGAGCTATAACAATAGCGCCTATTAATGCAACTAGAAGAACTATAGAAAGAAGTTCGAATGGAAGCAAAAATTGAGTTAATAAAAGATAGCCAATACGTTGAATATTTTGTGTAAAATTAAATTTTATAAAAATTTTTGATTCTGTAATTAAAGTAATATTAGACCATTTTGTATTTAAAATTACAGTAACTAATAAAAAAAAAATACTTAAACAAGCTATAAACGTAATTTTATCGCCTATAGTCCAAGATGGAAAAAGTTTTAAAGATTGTGGTTTATTAATTAACATTACAGCAAATACAATTAAAACATTTACAGCTCCTACATAAATTAAAATTTGTGCTGCAGCTACAAAATCAGCATTTAATGCAAAATATAAAAGAGATATACAAAAAAAAACAAGTCCCAAAAAAAAAGCCGAATATACTATATTTGTAAATAATACTACTCCTAAACTTCCTAATATCACCCCTATTTCTAAAAGAAAAAAAATAATTTCATGAAGTGGTTCAAATAATTCAATTATATTCACAATAAATTTAAATCCTCGTTTTATTACTCTGATTTACTAACCCAAAAAATTTGTAATATTTCTTGAATTAGAATGGCTTTCTGTATTACCCTTAGACAAATAACTTAAATTTGAAATAGTTTTAATTGTAGAATCTTCAATTATAGAAATAGGTAACCGTCCTAAAGCAATTTGATCATAATTTAAATCATGACGATCGTAAATTGATAATTCATACTCTTCAGTCATAGATAAACAATTTGTAGGACAATATTCAACACAATTTCCACAAAATATACAAACTCCAAAATCAATACTATAACTTTTTAATTGTTTTTTTTTTACATTTTTTTTCAAGTCCCAATCAACGACGGGTAAATTAATTGGACATACACGAACACATACTTCACATGCAATACACTTATCAAATTCGAAATGAATACGTCCACGAAATCGCTCAGATGGAATCAGTTTTTCATAGGGATATTGAATAGTCATAGGTAAACGATTCATATGATTTAAAGTTACCATAAAACCTTGACCAATATACCGTGCAGCTTGTATTGCTTGTTCACTGTAGTTTTGAAGTCCACTTACCATAGTAAACATATGATAGATATCCTTAAATACATTTTTTTTTTAATTTTTTTTTTCTACTTTTAAAAATGAAATAATTATATATATATAAAATATTTATAATAAAAGAATTTGAAAAGAAGCTGTTAATAATAAATTTCCTAACGCAATAGGTAATAAAAATTTCCAGCCGAGATTTAATAATTGATCCATTCTTACTCTGGGTAATGTCCATCTTGTCATTATAGAAACAAATAAAAATAAATAAGCTTTAATTAATACAATAATAATTCCTATTATGACATGAATAACTTGAGTAATTCCACTACTAAAAATCCATTCTAAATAATTAGAATTTGATATAAATGGAATAGAAAAATGCCATCCACCTAAATAAATAATTACTACAAATAATGAAGAAGCTAATAAATTTAAATAAGAAGCAACATAAAATAATCCAAATTTTATACCTGAATATTCTGTTTGATAACCTGCAACTAATTCTTCTTCTGCTTCTGGTAAATCAAAAGGTAATCTTTCACATTCTGCTAAAGAAGCAATAAAAAAAACTAGAAAACCAACAGGTTGACGCCATAAATTCCATCCCCAAAAGCCATATTTTGCCTGTGCTTCAACGATATTAACTGTACTTAAACTATTAGATAATTATAGTCGATTTAACATTACTGTTAATATCTCTATTTCAAAACCGTACATGAAACTTTAGCGTCATACGGCTCCTCAAGGGCCGTTTTAATAAAAATCTTTTAATTTTTATTTAATATAAAAAAATTTAAAATTTTTTTTTATTTAACCTAAGAGATTCTGTTTGCTAAAATAAAAAAATGCGTTTGAATCTATCTCAATCTTTACAACTTATTGTAAGTACTAACTCGAATATTTTACTAAAAAAATAGATTATATTTTTTTTACTTTTTATTGGAGAATTGTAAAAGAATTACTTCGTTCCTAATAGTCATATAATTTTAATAAATAGGGATATACTTTAGATTGATTTTATAAGGAAATACTTTTTGAGCATTTCTACTAATGCTAAATCCTTATTGTATTTCAATAAATATTTGTTATCTATAAAATTATTTTATACTAATCTATTATGTATTTTTGTGTTCCTAACCATTTATTTTTGCTCGATTTCAAATATGATAAGAAATTTTTCATATGTTTTATCTTTTGCTCCCGCTATCAAGTTAAAATCACTAATTTAAAACTTGAGGTACATTTTTTATTTGTTTTGCATGCTTTCACTCTTGTATATAGAGGATGGGATTTAATTTTAATACTGCGCATTAAAACACTGTTTTATTTTACCCATATGACAATTTAGTTTTTTTAGTTAAAAGAAGAAAAAAACTTATTTACTAAATTTGAATTTAATTTTTTTACGAATCACACGTAGAGCTATAGATAATACACATAAAGCTAAAGGAATTTCATAACTAATAGATTGAGCCGCTGCTCTAAGACCACCTAAAAACGAATATTTATTATTAGATCCATATCCTGCCATAAGAAGTCCAAGAGGGGCAATACTACAAATAGCAATCCAAAAAAAAACACCTATATTAAGATCAGCTAGAATAATACTGTGGCCAAAAGGAATTACTAAATAAGTTAAAAATACTGGTATAACAACTATTGCTGGTCCAATATTAAATAACCAAGTATCTCCTTTAGAGGGAATAATATCTTCTTTTAATAATAGTTTAAATCCATCTGCTAAAGCTTGAATTATTCCTAAAGGACCAGCATATTCAGGTCCAATACGTTGCTGTATTCCTGCTGATATTTTTCTTTCAAGCCATACCAAAACTAAAACTCCTATTGTAATTGCTAACAAAAGAATAACAATTGAGAAAACAATCCATATAAAATTAAAGAATTCCTTAGATAAACTTACAGCATAAAAAAAATTAATAATTTGTTCTTTAAGATTGGTATTAAAACCCATTTTAACGATCAACCTCTCCCATAATAATATCTATACTACCTAATATTGTCATAATATCGGCTAATTTCATTCCTTTAACTAATTGAGGAAGAATTTGCAAATTGATAAAGCCGGGTGGACGAATTTTCCATCTCCAAGGAAAAACACTATCATCTCCTATTAAAAAAACACCTAATTCTCCTTTTGGGGCTTCTACTCTAATATAATGTTCTTGTTTAGGTAATTTAAATGTAGGAGAAGGTTTTTTACTAATAAACTGGTATTCAAAATTATTCCATTCTGAATTTTTTCCTCGCTGGAGCCGCCGAGCTTCTAAATTTTCATAAGGTCCTCCAGGAATTGATTTGACTGCTTGTTGAATTATTTTTATTGATTCTTTCATTTCTCCAATTCGAACTAAATATCGAGCTAATGAATCTCCTTCTTTTTGCCACTGTATTTGCCAATCCAATTCATCATAACATTCATAATGATCCACTTTCCGAAGATCCCATTGAACTCCAGAAGCACGTAACATAGGTCCAGATAAACCCCAATTTATTGCTTCTTCTTTTTCAATAATACCTACTCCTTCTACTCGTTTTAAAAAAATAGGATTTTGTGTAATAAGTTTTTCATATTCTTCAACTTTTGGTAAAAAATAATCACAAAAATCTAAACATTTATCTATCCAACCATAAGGTAAATCAACAGCAACTCCTCCAATACGAAAATAATTATGCATCATTCGCATACCAGTAGCCGCTTCGAATAAATCATATATCATTTCTCTTTCTCTCAAAATATAAAAGAAAGGAGTTTGCGCACCAATATCAGCCATAAAAGGTCCAAGCCATAATAAATGAGAAGCTACACGACTTAACTCCAGCATAATAATTCGTATATAACTGGCTCTTTTTGGAACTTGAATATTGGTTAGTTTTTCTGGTGTATTAACAGTTATAGCTTCTGTAAACATTGTAGCTAAATAATCCCATCGTGTAACATATGGAAGATATTGAACAATTGTCCTATTTTCAGCAATTTTTTCCATACCCCTATGTAAATAACCTAATATAGGTTCACAATCAATAACGTTTTCACCATCTAGACTAACTATCAGTCGAAGAACACCATGCATTGATGGATGATGAGGACCCATACTTACTATCATGGGTTTTGTTTTTGTAGCAAGCATGGTCATATATAACACTCCTTTTCATTCATATAGTAAAACTAGATAAAAATTAAAAAATTAACGAATTTTTAATTTACGAATACTTAATTTATTTATTATATTTTCATAACTTGGTAAATTTGTTTGTGATAAATAACTTAAAAGACGTTTACGTTTTCCTAATATTTTCCATAAGCCTCTTTGGGATGAATAATCTTTGCTATGTAGTTTTAAATGATCTGTAAGTTTTAAAACTCTATTAGTTAAATGAGATATTTGAAACTCCACAGATCCTGTTTGTTCTTTAGAAAATAAAGATGAACCAATGAATAGTTTTTTAGACATAAAAATAATAGCTCCTAAATTATATTATTTTAATTGGTAATAAATTATTATATTTAATTAATAGTTTTTATTATTATTATAAAGAAAAAAAATAAAAATTTAAAATTTTAGAAATATTTATAAAAAATGTAAATAATGAGAAATTTTTTATTATAATCAAAAGTTTTTTAATAACTAAAAAATTTTAAGTATACATACGAATTCTTAACATACTAAATCGACTCCCATTATTTGTATTAAACCAAAATCTATTAATACATGCCAAATCTTCTAATCGAAAACTAGGCCAAAGAAAATGTTTAATTGTTAATTTTTTATTTTCATCCTGAATTTTTTGTAATTTTATTTGTTTTTTTTTGTTTTTTCTCAAAAAGGGTTTCTCCAAATTCAAAATTTGATTGTTATTTTTATTTAAATTTAAAAGATTTAAGACTCTTAATTCTTTACGATGTTTTGGAAGTATAATATCTTCAATATTAATTAAAAATTGTGTGTGTGTGTACTTATTTTGAAAAATTTCTGTACGTGATATAGATTCATTTAAATTTTTTAAATCTAATTTTTTTTTAAATCGTGCTTTTGATTTAAAAAAAAGACTTACTATCTTATACATTAAAATTTGATCATCAAGTACACGCGGTAAACGATGTTCGGAATTAATTGTTAATTTATTTATACCAATATCTCTGCAGAAAAGAAGACGAAATAAATTTAAATTTGCATGCATTTTAGCAGAAAGTGAAATAATATTTTCTTGATCTTGCATAAAAGTCATAAGAGAAGCCATATCTCCTAATTCTTTAAATTTTTTTTCTATATTTTTTGATTTCCATTTCCATTGACGAATACTTTGATGGCGCTCTCTTTCTCGAAGTGATTTTCTATTTTGAATATTTTTTTTATTTTTTTGCTTTAATAAAGAAATCTTAGGTATATTTATTTTTTCAATTTTGCTTATATTTTTTTTTTTCTGTAAGAGCTGGAATTAACCATAAAGTTAAATTATATTGAATAAAATTATTATTTTTTTTTTCAATTATTTGTGAAAGTTCATTATTAAATATATTTTTTTCTTTATTATTTACTAATTTAACAAAATCTGAATTTTTTTTTAAAATCAAGATAGCTATAGCATAAATAATGAAATTGATATCTTTTATTCAATTTTTTGTTTTGTTTTAATAAAAAATTTGTAACAAATTTATAAGAAATTTTTTTTTGTTTAAATGCCACTAAGGTTTGTTTTTGTTTTTCTGAAATTCTAAATTTTTTTATTTTTTTATTTTTCCAGTGATAAGTAACTTTATTTTTCCATTCTTGTGGTGCTATTTGATACCATACTTGTGAAGATATACTATATTTGTTAAAAATTTGTAACCATTTTTTCCAATTTTTTTCTTTTAAATTTTTAAGTTCTATTAAAGAAAAATTTTTTTTTTTCAAAGTTTTTTCAATTGTTTTTTTTAAAAGTAAATTTGAGGTCCAATTTTCTAATAAAGATTTAAAATTATATTTATTTATTGTTCCTTTTTGCCAAATTTTATGAAACAAATATGTTTGAGACATTAAAAAAATATTTTCTTGATTAAATTTACTTGAATATTCATAATTAATTTTATCTTTTTTAAAAACGACTTGAAATTTTTTTGATGAACTAAATATTTTTCCATTTTTAATAAGAGTTAAATATTGTTTAATTTTTATTATTAAATTAATATTAAAACGAATAAAATAAATAAAAAAAAATTTAACTTTTTTATTTATTTTATTAAAATTTATTTTTATTAAATAAGGCCATTTTTTTATTAATTCAATATTTTTTTTACAATATTTTAAAAATTTTTGTTTAATCTCAATATTTTTTTTATTATTATTAAAAGAAATTTTATTTTTTATTTTTAATTTATTAGAAAATTCTATTTTATCAAAATAATTTTTTTTTAAAATTTTTTCAATTTTAGATTTTTTCAAATATTTTAAATTTTCTAATTTTTTTATATTTCCTGAAATTTCATATTTATTTTTAATTTGATTTTCTAATAAAAGATTTTTACTAAATTTAGATGTAATTTGTTTTGGTAAGTTTTTGTTTTTATTTTTTCTATTTAAATAAAATTCAGAATCATTATTAATTTTAGTATCTAATCTTAGTAAACTTTTTTCTTTATTATTAATTAATTTATTATTAATAGAATTTTTTTTTATTAAAAAAACTTTAGAATAAAAAATATTAAATTTTGCTAAAATATTTTTTTTCCATTTTTTTTTTAATTCTTTATGAATAGGTTTCCAAAAAGAAGGTTTTTTTTTAATATCTCCAAAAGGTGAGTTAGTTTCAAAACCCCAAGCTGTTAAATAACTATAATTTATTATTTTTTTATTTTTATTTTCATTTGTTTTAAAATGCAAGTTATGCCATGGTTTTAAACTAAAAGGATATATAATTTTTATTTGAAGACCGTCTCGAAGCCATTGTTCTGGCAATTCTTTTTCTGAAACTTCAGTACCATCATAAGTACATTTTATATAAATTTCTTTATTCCAATCATTCCAATCTTCACCCCATTCAGGACTTTGAAATAGGATTAAACGAATAAAATTTTTAAATATTATTAGTATAGGTAATACTAAGTATTTTCTAAAATATGATTGAATAATTAGTAACCAACTTCTTCCCCACTGAGCCAATGGAAAATCCCATCTATTTGCTATTGCAAGACGATCTGCTTTTGTTTTTTTTATAGTTACGTTATTTTTAGTTGAAAAAAATAACATTTTTTTTTGTTTTTCTATAGGTTTTTCAAAAGTATTTTTTATAGAAATTAAATTAAATTTATTTAATGAAAATTGAAACGGAATGTATTTTTCATTTATTCTCAGAAAAAATGGAGAATGTGTTTTAAGCTGTAAAATTTTCCATATTAAAGTTTTACGTCTTCTAGCACGCATAGAACCTTTTATTAATTTTCGACGAAAATCAGATTGTTGTGAAAAACGTCTTACAATTTTTCTTCTTTTATCCTTTCCCTTTATAAGATATCCCAAATTTTTTACTTTTCTTTGGCGAATATCAGTAACTCCAACAGCTATAACATCAAATTTATCATTTCGTAATTTAGAAGTCCATCGTGGTATTTCTTTCGAAATTTCTTGAAGTCGGAATTTTTTATGAAAATAAAAATTTTTTTTTAATAAAAAAAAAATTTTATTTAATTGAGTCAAATTAATAGAATTATTAAAAAACAAATTTTTCCAAGAGCGTTCTAGTATTTGCCATTTTTCTTCTTCTAATTGTTTAAAATACAAAGTTTTTTGTCTAGTAGATAAATTTAAAACAAGTTCCCAATTCAAATGAGATGTTCTAATTTGTTTTTTATCTGATTTTTCAACTAAATCTGAAAAATTATTTTGTTTAGTAGAATTAATAAATGTTTGTTCTTCGGAAAATTTAATTTGCTGTAACTTTGTTTTAAGTTTTTTATTTTTAGATCCTTGAATAAGTAAAATTAAAATGCGACGAGCATCTTTATTTAATGGTTCCCACGGTAATGGTAAATTTTTTCGTTCTAGGTCTTTCCATCGGCTAGAAATCCAAAATTTAAGTTTATTTTTTTTTTTTGAGAAATATGATATTTTTTTATTTTTTTTTAATTCAAAAAAATTTTCTGTTAAAAGCCAAGGTGATTTATATATTATTGTTTTTCCACGAAATGATCCATTTAAAAAAGGATCATTAATTTTTGCTAAACTATTTCCTTCGTTATTAGATAAGCCAGTTTTTTTTTCTATAATATCTTTTACAAAAAAACCATCGTCTAAAGCTTTAAGTCTATTTTTTAATTCGTAGTTTAAATTATTTTTTCGTTTTTGTTTTATTTTAATCCAATTTTTATAGAAATTATCAGATAAAATAGATTTTTTTGAAATATTTAAATAAGTTTTTAAATCTTTTTCAAAAGTAGATAAACTTGGTAAAGCTGTAAAAGATATTTTTTGTTTTCCATCACTTAAAGATATATCAAAAAAATATTGAGATACATTTTTTTTTACAAGACTTTTATTACTAAATCGACTGTTTTCAATATATCGTAATGGTCGATTCCATCGATGATGATCGAAAAAGAGCATAGGCCAGGGTTTATTTAGCCATGAAAAACCAGAATTTTTTAATTGATTAAATTGTAAGTCATCATTTAATTTTTTAGTAAATAATGGTACTGGAGCTCTCCCTAAATATAATAAAAAATATGCTAAAATAATAATACTAAATGTTCGATAAATAAGGCGTTTTACTAAAAGATAAAGTATAGATGAATCCTGTTCTATACGAACTAAAAGAAATTTAATAAAGTTAAAGAAAAAAAAATGACCACTTAACCAGCCAAAAAAACAGCTTGAAACAAATAAAAAATTATTACTATAACGAAAAAAAAAAAGATTAAGTAATCTAGCTAATATAGGACTTGGTAAAAGAACAGGATTTAATAATTGAAAAATAAAACTGTCAAAAAAAACTTGAGAAATTCGAGAATCATTAATTGAATTTATAGGGCGTAAAGATTCATAATCTAAAAGATCTTTAATGCGATACCAATAAAATAAAATATATGGTAGAACTAATAAAGTTACTGTGTAAGGTTTTATTAATAATATATAAAGAGGTGAATAATATATTGATAAAAATATTAGTAATTGTCCTAAAATTAACCCACTTATAGCCACAGTACCGCTAAGATTTCCTTCTAAAAGAAAAGCTCGTATAGATAAGATTTGAGAAGGGCCAATAGGCAGTGTTGTAAGAAATCCATAATATAATCCAAATAAAATCAACGGACTTGAAATATTTATCCATGATAATATTGAAGCCCATAGTACAGAAAGCTGTAAGGGAGTGTTTGTTATCATAATAAAATACTTTCTTCCTTAAAGGCATAGAAGTGGGATAAAATAAAAAAGTTAAATTAATTTTGTTAGCTTTAAAGAATTAAAATATTATGAAATTTCATAATATTTTAATTCTAATAAATTATTAAAAAGTAAAATACTTAATTAAATTTTAGTTTTTGTTCTTTCTTTATTAAATCAGTCCAACCTAAATTTTCTAAATTATTATTACGTCGTAATGGACGAGTAACAAGTTCAAGAATATCTCTTGCATTTGTAAAACCATGAATTTGAGCAAAAGTAAATTCAACAGACCATTTTGTATTAATTCCTCTAGCTTCTAAAGGATTTGCGTGAGCCATACCAGTAATTGCTAAATCAGGTTGTAATTCTCGCATCCGTTGTATTTGATTGTAATTATCAGGTTTTTCAACAATACGTGGCATAGGTATACCCATATTTTTACAGGTATTTTGTAAAAATAATAATTCCGCTGCTTGATATCGTTTATCTAAATATGGAATACCAATTTCGTAAACAATCATTCCACAACGAATTAAAAATCTAGCTAAAGATATTTCTAAAAGATTATCTCCCATAAAAAATACAGATTTTCCACGCACCAAATTTAAATAATCTTTTAAATTTTCCCAGATTTGTTTTTCTCTTTTTTCTAAACCTTCGGTTTTAATGCCAAATACAGAACAAATTTTTTCAATCCAAGCGCGTGTTCCATCAGGACCAATAGGAAAAGGTGCTCCTATTAGTTTACATTTACGGCGTCTCATTAAAGTTGTCGCTGTACGACTTAAAAATGGATTAACACCACAGACATAAACTTTATCACTTAATGATGGGAGATCCGTATATCGTTGAGCTGGTAACCAACCTGATACTTGAATAGATTGACGTTTTAATTCTGAACTAAGTTGTGAAGCTACAGTAGAAGGTAAAGAACCAAAAAGAACTAATGGAGGATTCTGTTTTAATTTTACAAATGATTTATCAGTTGTTTCTTTTTTTTTTTCAAGAGAAAGAAATGAAAAAAAATCTTGTATATCCGAATCTTTTATTATTTTTTTTTTATCAATTAGTAAATTTTGTTCTGGACAACGATGCGCAATAGCAGCTAAAACAGTATCTTCTCCCTGAGTAAATGCATAATCTAATCCATTTGCTCTTGCTACGACAATTGGTATATTAAGTTCATTTTCTAATTTTGGGGCCATGCCTTCTAAATCCATTTTTATTATTTCTGTAGTACAAGTACCAATCCATATAATAACACTTGGATTTCGATCTTTTTTTACTTGAAGACAAAGTCGTTTTAATTCTTCATAATCATTTAATTGAGCTGAAATATCTCCTTCTTCTAATTCTGCCATAGCATAGCGAGGTTCTGCAAAAATCATAACTCCTAAAGCGTTTTGTAAAAAATAACCACATGTTTTTGTACCTACTACCAAAAAAAAGCTATCTTCAATTTTTTGATATAACCAAGCAACACAGCTAATAGGACAAAAAGTATGATAATTACCTGTTTCGCATTCAAAAGTGAGAGTTTCAGATATTTTATTTGACATAGATATAATTCCTTAACTAATAAACTAAATAAATTAAAATTTAAATTATGGTAAAATCCAGTAAATTTTCTTTATGTTTTTTTTCTTCTTGATTTTTATCAATAGGATTTAAATAAAAATCAGATAATAAGCTAAATAATTCTCGGTCTGGAACTTCTTTTGGTACAATTCCTTCTGGTTGTGATAAAATTTGATCTGCAATATTTAAATAAAAATCACAAACATAATTAAGAGAAGATTGTGATTCTACCATTTCAAATAAAGTTTTACCTTTTACTCTAGATACTCGAATATCTTCGATAAGAGGCAGTACTTCTAACACCGGCATTGGACAAGCTTCTACATATTTATCGATCAAATCTCGTTTTGATGTTCGATTTCCTACTAAACCAGCTAATCGGAGTGGGTGTGTACGAGCTTTTTCTCGAACTGAAGCAGCAATACGATTAGCTGCAAATAATGCATCAAATCCATTATCTGTTATAATAATACAATAATCAGCATAATTTAATGGAGCGGCAAAACCGCCACAAACTACATCGCCTAAAACATCAAATAAAATAATATCATATTCATAAAAAGCATTTAATTCTTTTAATAATTTTACCGTTTCTCCTACAACATAGCCTCCGCAGCCGGCTCCTGCAGGTGGTCCTCCTGCTTCTACACAATCAACTCCTCCATATCCCTTATAAATAACATCTTCAGGCCAAACATCTTCATAATGATAGTCTTTTAATTGTAAAGTATCAATAATTGTGGGTATTAAAAATCCTGTAAGAGTAAAAGTACTATCATGTTTAGGATCACATCCAATTTGTAAAACTTGTTTTCCACGTCTTGCTAAAGCAATAGAAATATTACAGCTAGTTGTTGATTTACCAATACCACCTTTTCCATAAACTGCGATTTTCACGTAAAAAACCTC